ATGAATAAATGACTTTACTCAACAAATCACAAAGATATTGGAATTTTATATTTCATTCTAGCTATCTGATCAGGAATGATCGGATCCTCAATAAGTATAATTATTCGACTAGAACTAGGATCATGTGGATCTATCATCAATAATGATCAAATTTTTAATTCTATTGTTACCAGACACGCTTTTATCATAATTTTCTTTATAGTTATACCATTTATAATTGGAGGCTTTGGAAACTTTCTAGTACCTCTTATACTAGGATCTCCAGATATAGCATATCCTCGTATAAATAATATAAGATTTTGACTTCTTCCCCCCTCTCTTACTCTACTGCTTCTTAGAAGTTTCATCAATTCAGGAGTAGGAACAGGATGAACAATTTATCCCCCCCTCTCTTCTAATATTTTTCATAGAGGAGCCTCTGTTGATCTATCTATTTTCTCCCTTCATATTGCAGGTATATCTTCTATTTTAGGAGCAATTAATTTTATCTCAACTATTTTAAATATACATCATAAAAACTTAACTATAGATAAAATCCCTTTATTAGTATGATCTATTCTAATTACTGCTATTTTACTACTCCTCTCCCTACCCGTCCTAGCCGGCGCTATTACTATATTATTAACAGATCGAAATTTAAATACTACCTTCTTCGACCCCAGAGGAGGGGGGGATCCTATTCTCTATCAACATCTATTTTGATTTTTTGGACATCCCGAAGTTTATATTCTTATTCTTCCCGGATTTGGACTAATCTCCCATATTATTATAAATGAGAGAGGAAAAAAAGAAACCTTTGGATCTTTAGGTATAATTTATGCTATAATTGCAATTGGATTTTTAGGATTTATTGTTTGAGCACATCATATATTTACTATTGGACTCGATGTTGATACTCGTGCTTATTTTACTTCTGCTACTATAATTATTGCCATTCCCACAGGTATTAAAATTTTTAGATGAATCTCAACTCTTCATGGAATAAAAATTAATTATAATCCAACTCTATGATGATCAATAGGATTTATTTTTCTATTTACTATAGGAGGATTAACAGGAATTATACTCTCTAATTCATCTATCGATATTATCCTTCATGATACTTACTATGTTGTAGCCCACTTCCATTATGTACTTTCTATAGGAGCTGTATTTGCTATTATTGCTAGATTTATTCATTGATTTCCACTTATTTCAGGATACTCACTAAATAACTTCTATCTAAATATTCAATTCCTATCCATATTTATCAGAGTTAATTTAACCTTCTTCCCTCAACATTTCCTAGGACTAAGGGGTATACCCCGACGTTATTCAGATTATCCTGATACCTTCCTTTCATGAAATATTATCTCCTCCATAGGATCCCTTATATCTATTATCAGTTTAAGAATTCTTATATTTATTATCTGAGAAGCTCTTGCATCTAAACGAAAAATTATTAATATATTCTTCCTTAGACCTTCCCTAGAATGATTCCACTCATATCCACCTATCAATCATAGTTTTAATGAAATTCCTGCAATTTAATAAACTTAAATTTTAATATGGCAGATTAGTGCAAAGGACTTAAACCCCTTAAAAAAAGATTTATATCTTTTATTAAATATTAATACTTGAATAATTTCTCTACAAAATTCTAATTCCCCTATTTTTGATATAATAATTTTTTTTCATGATTTTACAATAATTATCTTACTTTTTATTACTATACTCATTCTATTAATTATAATTACAATAACCTACAATAAATTAACTAATCGATTTCTTCTTCACGGACATCTTATTGAACTAATTTGAACTATTATACCAATATTCATCTTAATTTTTATTGCAATTCCATCTATTAAAATTCTTTATCTTACTGATGAAATCCATAATAATAAACTCTCTCTAAAATCTATTGGACACCAATGATACTGAAGATATGAATATTCAGATTTCATAAAAATTGAATTTGATTCTTTTATAATTCCTACTAATCAACTTATAAATAATGAATTTCGACTATTAGATGTAGATAATCGATGTGTCCTCCCCACTAATCTTCCTATTCGTATTCTAACTTCTTCTTTAGATGTTATTCACTCATGAACAGTTCCATCCCTAGGAATTAAAATAGATTCTACTCCAGGACGACTTAATCAAATAAATCTTCTTATTAATCGACCAGGAATTTTCTTTGGACAATGTTCTGAAATCTGTGGAACAAATCATAGATTTATACCCATCGTAGTAGAAACTACTAACTTTTCTAACTTTAAAAATTGATTAATTTATCTTCTAAATAATAATTAACCTATATCATATTCTTATATTTCCCTATTAAATGGCTGAAATTGCAAGCATTGATTTTTTAAATCAACTTATAATAGAATCGCACCTATTTTTAATTATCCAAAGAATTAGTTAATTTAATAACATTAAAATGTCAATTTAAAATAATACTCATATACTGTATATTCTTTTATACCTCAAATAATACCCCTCCTATGAATAATAATAATAATTTTATTAATTATTATCTTACTTTCAACAATTTCATTTATTTATTATCTTTATCTTCCCACCTTATACCCCACTCATTCTAATCAATTAAAAACTTCTTTCTCTAATTGACAATGAATTTGATAATAAATGATTATAAATATCTTTTCTATTTTTGATCCATCAACTTCTACTCTTTTATCATTAAACTGAATAAGAATAATTCTCATATTCTATATTATACCATTTCAATTTTGATTAATTCCATCACGTTTAACTATTATTTGAATAAATATCATCAAATTTATATTTAATGAACTTAAAATTCTAATTAACTATTCTTTCTCTAACATTATTTTATTTATTGCATTACTTTTGTTAATTTTCTTTAACAACTTCTTAGGACTTTTCCCCTATATTTTTACAACCTCAAGACACATAAATTTCTGTCTCTCCCTCTCTTTAACATTCTGACTCGGAATAATAATTTATAGAATATTTAATTATATAAACGATTTATTAACACACCTTACCCCTATAGGAACTCCACCTATCCTTATACCATTTATAGTTATTATTGAATCTATTAGTCTCCTTATTCGACCAATTACTCTTTCTATTCGACTAACAGCTAATATAATTGCCGGACATCTCCTCTTATCCCTGTTAGGCTCATCTGGAGAAATTATTACTAATATTTTTATTCTTAATTTAATACTTATATCTCAAATTCTTCTATTTATACTAGAAATTTTTGTTTCACTCATCCAAGCATATGTCTTTGCAATTTTATCAACTCTATATAGAAGAGAAATTTAATTTTTATGAACAATCAAAATCATCCCTTTCATCTAGTAACTCCTAGACCTTGACCTATTATTATCTCCTTCAGTCTAATAAATAATTTAATTTGTATAGTTATATGATTTCATAAATTTAATTACTTCTTACTTATCTCTATCCCATGTACTCTTTTATGTATATTCCAATGATGACGAGACGTAATCCGTGAATCAACATTCCAAGGATGACATACAAAATATGTTTTCAACGGCATACGTTTAGGAATAATCCTCTTTATTATCTCTGAAGTATTATTTTTTTTTTCTTTTTTTTGGGCCTACTTCCACTCATCATTAGCCCCCAATATAGAAATTGGCCAATATTGACCCCCTATCGGTATCAAACCCTTTAATCCATTTGATATTCCTCTTATAAATACAATTATTTTAATTTCCTCTGGCCTAACAGTAACCTGATCTCACCACGCCATACTCAATAAAAATCTTAAAGAAAGAAAAAAAAGACTTTTATTAACTATTATTTTAGGATTATATTTCTCCATTCTTCAACTAATTGAATATATAGAATCCCCCTTTACAATTGCTGACTCAATCTATGGATCTACCTTCTTTATTGCTACAGGCTTTCATGGCCTACATGTATTAATTGGAACAATTTTCCTATTTATTTGTTTTATACGTATAAATCTCCTTCATTATTCAAATATACACCATTTTGGATTTGAAGCTGCAGCCTGATACTGACATTTCGTCGATGTAGTATGATTATTTTTATATATCTCTATTTATTGATGAAGATATTAATTTTAAATTCTATAATTAATCTCCCTTATTTATATAGTATAATATATTACACTTAATTTCCAATTAAAATATTTAATTTAATCTTAATATAAATAATTATTAACTTATTAATTATATTACACTTATTTTTTTTAATTTCTTTGCTTCTTTTAATACTAAATTTTATTATCTCCAAAAAATCCTTTCAAGATCGTGAAAAAACTTCACCATTCGAATGTGGATTCGACCCTATTTCTTCAAATCATATCCCATTTAGAATTCAATTTTTTCTAATCAGCCTTATTTTTTTAATTTTTGATATTGAAATTACTATCTTAATTCCATTTATCTACCTTCTTAAATTTCCTAATCTAAGATTTATTTATATATCTTCTATTATTCTAATTCTACTCATTCTAGGGCTCTACATCGAATATTCCGAAAAATCTCTAGACTGAAAAATATAATCAACTACATATTATATTTATACATACAAAAATACTTTATTATAACTATAAATAAAACATTTCTTAAAGTAAACATTTACATTTAATTTCGACTTAAAAATTGATTATATAAATCTAAGAAATTTATCTTAAATATAGTTTAATTCAAAACATTATATTTTCATTATAAAAATAATACATTATCATATTTATTTAATCCTTTTAATATTATTTAATTTAAAGGATATTAGTTAAAAAATAACATTTAAATTGCATTTAAATATTAATATTATTATTTATTATATCTTATTAATTAAAATCAATATTAGTTAAAGCCAAAATAGAGGCAAATTATTGTTAATAATTTAATTGAACTCCTACTTCTAACTGAAGTAATTAGAAGTGAACTTCTAATTCACCACTTTATGGTCTTACCATATTACTTCTCTCCTCCCATATAATACATTTTCATAAGCTTACTTTATTTATTTAAAAATTTTACAATTTTCTTAATATCTTCAATATTATACTTTTCCATATAAGCTATTTAAATTTAGTAAATAATAACTATAAATAAATACAAACAAATAAAAATAAATATAAACATATATGTATTGTAATAAAACATAATCTTAAAATGTTTAATTAAAAATAAAATTATATTTTTCCTTACTAATTCTAATCAAACCTTATCTCTTACAAAAATTATACCCCTAATCTTATTAATAGGATTATAGATTCATAAATATATAATATTTATAAATCATATTGAACCCAAAAATTCTCCTCCATAATATCTTAATAAAACTCCTCCACTCCCAATTACTACTAATCTTAATATAATTCTCAATATACATAATAAAATTACTAATAATTTCAATCCTAACCTTAAATAAACTAAATAATAATCATAAAAAAACATTCAATTTAACAATGAACCAATACAAATTCTAAAATTTACTAAAACTATTATAGATCTATTTATAATAAAATTCTCCCTTAAATTATTATACCTATAAAATTTTACTTCACTAAAAAATATATAATAATATAACCGAAAAGAATAAATAACTGTTAATATTAAAGAAATTAAAATAAAAATCAATAAAAAAATATTAACTTTTAAATCATAAACCAATTCTATAATTAAATCTTTTGAATAAAATCCAGAAATAAAAGGAAAACCACATAAAGCTAAATTAGAAATATAAAATCTTATTATAGTAAAAGGAATAATCTCATTCAAATTTCCAAATAATCGAATATCTTGATTATTTATTATTGAATGAATAATAATTCCAGCACATATAAATAATATCGATTTAAATACCGCATGAACTAATAAATGATAATAGGAAACTATTCCCAATCCAAATCTTAAAATTATTATCATTAAACCTAATTGACTTAGAGTAGACAATGCAATAATTTTTTTTAAATCATTCTCTACTCTTGCCATTACTCCCGCCATAAATATAGTAAATACAGATAAAAATAATAAAAGCCTACAAATCCCCCTTTCTATTAATACTCGATTAAAACGAATTATTAAATAAACACCCGCAGTAACCAATGTAGACGAATGAACTAAAGCAGAAACAGGAGTAGGAGCAGCTATTGCTATTGGTAATCATGAAGAAAAAGGTATCTGTGCCCTCTTAGTAATAGCAGCTAATAATAATATAAATACTAATAATTTTCTATTCACTAAAGATCAAATCCTTCACCTCCCTATTATAGATATTAATCTAATTAACATCAAAATACCCACATCTCCCATACGATTACACAAAACTGTTACTATACCAGAATTATAAGATATTCAATTCTGATAATAAATTACTAAACAATAAGAAACTAAACCTAATCCATCCCAACCTAATAAGATCCTAATAACATTAGGCCTCAAAATTATTAAAACTATTGAAAAAATAAATATTATTACTAAATAAGTAAACCGACTTATAAATTTTTCTTCTATTATATAAATTACTATATACAAAATAATAAAAGAAGAAATTATAAATACAAATCTAATAAATAATAAAGAAATTCAATCTAAAATAATAACTATCTCTATTTTTAAAGAATTTATCCTAAATACCAGTCACTCTAATATTAATCCTATATCTAAATAAAATAAAATTAAACTACCCATAAATACTATCATCGAAACAATAATTAAAAACAAAAAATATATATAAATTTTAATTATAATCTAAGATAATTTTTACTATATCATTAACTCCACAAATTAAAATTTTTTATTAAACTACTTAGATAGACTATTTCAATTTATATAAATATAACTAAATTAAATAAATACATAATTAGAGGATAAAAATGCATAATTAAAACAATAAACTCCTTTATAGTTCCAAAATTATATACTAAATTATTAAAACTCTTTCATCCATGTTGAATATATGAATATAAATATAATGAATAAGCTCTTCTAAAAAAACAAATTAATATTAATCTCATAATTAATATTAAATCCCAATTTAATAAAACTATTAATATTAACATCTCACTAATAAAATTTAAAGAAAGAGGAAAAGAAAAATTAGCAGCACATAATAAAAATCACCAAATTATTAATGAAGGTAAATTTACTATTATTCCCTTATTAAAAATTAATAAACGCCTTCTTGTTCGATAATAAAATAAATTTACTATATAAAATAATCCCGATGAACATAAACCATGAGAAATTATTATAATATATCCACCTACAAATCTTAATTTAAACATTGTTATAAATCTACATAATATTAAATTCATATGAACAACTGAAGAATAAGCAACTAATCTTTTTATATCAATCTGAACTAAACATAAAATTCCAGAAATTAATCTACCTAATAGCCCCAAACTTAAAATTAAATAGTTATATTTTAATCTCATATCTATAAATAAAACTAATAAACGTAATAATCCATATCTCCCCATCTTTAATAATACTCCTGCTAAAATTATAGATCCATAAACTGGAGCCTCTACATGTGCCTTAGGTAATCAAATATGAAATAAATATATAGGCATCTTAATAAAAAAAGAACCAAAAATTATTATATATCTACCAAATCTAAATAAATAACCTCCTAAATATATTGATATTAATCTAAATACAAAAGTTATCCTATAATAATATATATCTACTAAATAAACTAATAAAGGAAAAGAAATAATTAATATATATATCATTAAATAATAAGAAGCACTTAATCGTTCTATATTTCTTCCCCAATAAATAATTAAAAAAAAAGTAGGAATTAAACTAACTTCATAAAAAAAATAAAATAAAATTAAATTTATAGATATAAAAAATAACTCAAGAATAATCAATAAATTAATAAAAAAAAATAACTTTATTATTACCCTTCCTTCATCTAATCTTAAACATATCATCATTAATCTAATAATTCAAAATCTTAATATAACTAAAAAAATTGAATAATACTCTAAACCAAAAACAATCCTTAAATTCCTTCACAGACAATCTTTATATATATATATAAATAAAATCATAAAACTAATTAAATAACATATATTATAATAAAATATTAATATTTTATTTCATAACATTATAAAATTAAAAAATAAAACAACAAAAACAATTTTTATCATATTAAAACTTACTAATATTAAATATATAATAAATTTCTCCCCCCCTAAATCGAATAATTATAACCAATAATCTTAAACCTAATACTCCCTCACAAACCCCAAAAATTAAATAATAAATTAAATAAAATTCCATATTTATTAACCCCAAAATTATAAATATTAATAAAGAAATAATTATTACTATCAACTCTATTAATAATAATATAACTAATATAAATTTATATAAAAATACTAATAATAATAATGAAATAAAAAATAACTGACTATAAATTAAAATATCAATATAAATCATTTATAATAGTTTTATAGTTTAAAAAAAATATTAATTTTGTAAATTAAAGTTATATCTTATATTAAAACTATTAAAATTCATGATCAAAAAAATATAAATTCTATATATACCATTAATCTCCAAAATTAATATTCTAAATAAACTATTTCTTGAATCCCATCATCATTCAAATAAAAAAATTAATAGAAAATTTTTTATCTTTATTATGTTTTCAAAACATATACTTATTCAAGTTCATTAATTACTTACTACTAAATTATTTTATTAAAATTTTTAAATTAATTTTATTAATTAATACAATTAAAAAAAAAAATATAAAATATATAATCGAAAGAAATTGACTAACTATAACATAAGGATCTTCAATGACCTGAGCCCCAGCCCAAGTTAATATAATAAAAATATTAATAAATATTCAATACATAACTTGACTAAAAGGATAAAATCTTAATGATTGTAACAATATTTTATTTAAAGGTAAAAAATATAATACTACAATTGATATTAATAATGCAATCACTCCTCCCAATTTTCTCGGAATTGAACGTAAAATAGCATAAGCAAACAAAAAATATCATTCAGGTTGAATATGTACAGGAGTAACTATAGAATTCGCCGGAATAAAATTATCTGGATCACCAAATATATAAGGATATTGTAAAATAATGATTATAAAAACCCCCAATATAACAATAAAACCTAATAAATCCTTAAAAGTAAAATAAATATGAAAATAAACTTTCCTATAATCCCTATTTAATCCTAAAGGATTAGATGAACCTCTAAAATGTAAAAAATATAAATGCAATACTACTATAATTAAAATTACAAAAGGTAAAATAAAATGCAAGGAAAAAAATCGATTTAATGTTGAATTATTAATAGAAAATCCACCCCAAATTCATATAACCAATATATTACCAATATAAGGAATAGTTGAAACTAAATTTGTAATTACTGTAGCCCCCCAAAAAGATATTTGACCCCATGGTAAAACATATCCCAAAAAAGCAGTAGCTATAGAAATAAAAAAAATTCTAACTCCAATTATTCACGTATGAACTAATTTATAAGAACCATAATACATACCCCGAGCAATATGAATATATATACATACAAAAAAAAAAGTAGCCCCATTAATATGAATATTATGTATTAACCAACCATTACTCACATTTTGTATAATATGAATAATCCTATTAAATGCTAAACTAACTCTAGGACAATAATGTATGGATAAAAAAAATCCTCTTACAATTTGTACAAATAAAAACATACCCAATAAAGATCCAAAATTTCATCAATAAGAAATATTTACAGGAGTAGGTAATTTTATCAATGACTCTTCTAATATTTTTATAATTTTATTCATAAATCTTAATCAATTAATTTAATTTCCGTAATGATTTATCTTGAATAGAACAAATTTTAATAACCACAAATAATGTAATCAATAAATAAAACAAACATAATAAAGTAAAACTATTAAAAGGATAATAATAAATTTTTAAAATATTATTAAATAATGATATATTAATATCAATTATTTTATTAATTTCTATTGAATAATATCTTTTATATTTTATCAAACCTATAAAATAAAATATAATCATTAAATTCAAAATTGTTATATTTAAAATAAATAAATTCACCTTAATTTTATTCTCTTCATTAGAAACTAATCTGGCAAAATATAAAAAAATAATTAATAATCCCCTAATCATAATTAAAAAAAATATAATTGAATATATATAATTATAAGTATTAATTGACAATAATAAACATACAACTAATCTATATATAATCATTAAAATAATCAAAATAATAGGATGTAAATAATTAATTCCTATCAAATATATAATTATTAATAAAATAATTATTAGTATACCTATAAAATACTCTAATTTTATCATATTTTTAACTCTTAACCTATATTAAATTTAAAAATATAAATTTAATCCCTAAAATAAAAACTATATAATTTAAAATAAAAGGTAAAATAATCTTCCAACATAATCCTATCAATTCATCATAACGTATTCGAGGCAACAATCCCCGTATAAAAATAATTAATCTCAAAATAATATTAATATATAAATATATTATTATAGAATAAATTAAATTTGTAAATATTAATAAACTTAAGTATCTAAAAAAAATAATCATTCCATACTCTGCTATAAAAATTAAAGCAAATCCCCTACCAAAATACTCAATATTAAATCCCGACACTAATTCAGACTCTCCCTCAATAAAATCTATAGGAGTACGATTTAACTCAGCCAAAATTCTAATAAAATAAACCAAAAATAAAGGCACTATTATTACTATATATCACCTATAATTTTGCCACTTAATAAAATCAATAAATGAATATCTCTCCCTTAAAATTATTAAAACTAAAATAATTAAAATAAATCTAACCTCATAAGATAAAACTTGCGAAATTACTCGCATTGTTCCAATTAAAGAATATAATGAATTCGAAGACCATCCTATTAATAAAAATATATATCTACTTATAGTTAAAATAATAATTACAATTAATAAAGAATAATTTATAAAATAAATATTAGTAATAAAACCACTCACTAACCAATTAGATAATATTAACATAAATAATAATATAGGACAAATATAATATAAATAATTATTTGATTTCAAAATAAAAAAAAATTCCTTAGAAAATAATTTAATCGCATCTCTAAAAGGCTGCATAATTCCCCCCACTCCAACCTTATTAGGACCCTTACGTAATTGAACATATCCTAAAATCTTACGCTCTAATAAAGTCAAAAAAGCAACCCCAACTAAAACAACTACTAAAATCATTAATAATCTAATAAGATTTAATATAAAATAATATATATAATTTATAATTATTACTTATATATTTAAATATATATCTAATTTTAAATTCTAAATTTAATGCACTAATCTGCCAAAGTAATAATAATTATTTTATTTAAAAATTTTAATCCTCAAATAAAGTCCTTTCGTACAAATATTTAAAATTTTATTAAAGATAGAATCCAATCTGGCTCACGCCGATTTAAACTCAAATCATGTAAGATTTTAAAAGTCGAACAGACTTAAATATTAAATACCTCCATTTAATTTTTATCTTAATTCAACATCGAGGTCGCAATCATTTTTATCAATATGAACTCTCCAAAAATATTACGCTGTTATCCCTAAGGTAATTAATTCCTTTTTAATTTAATAATCATTCTTTAATTTATTAATCTATATTTTAATAAATATTTTAAGTTAATAAAATTTAACAATCCTCCCAATTAAATATTAATATTAATTTTAATATATTTAAATTAATCTTTAAATTAATAATTAATATAAAATTCTATAGGGTCTTCTCGTCCCTTAATTCCATTTAAGCATTTTAACTTAATAATAAATTTAAAATTTTTAAATTTAGAAAGTATAGATCTCATCAATCCCTTCATTCCAGTTCCCAATTAAAAAACAAATGATTATGCTACCTTTGCACAGTCATAGATACTGCAGCTATTTAAAAAATTTCATTGAGCAGGACCAATCTTATATTATAATCAAAAAACCATGTTTTTATTAAACAGGTGAATCTAAAATTTGCCTAATTCCTTAATTTAATTTATTCTATTTAATAAAACTTTTATAAACATTTTTTTTACTAATATTATCATTATTATTTTATTTAATTACTATTTAAATAAATATTTTTTTAAATAATTAACTTACTATTAAAAAATTACTCTATATCTCTATTTATAAATTATTAAATTTTTTTTATAAAATTAAATTCTTAATAATATTATTAAATAAATCATTCATTAATTTTTCTCCTTTTAATAAAAATTATAGATTATCCCACAATTTCTTACCTCAAATTAAAAATAATTATAAATAATTAACTATATATTTTTAAATTCAAAGATAAATTAAATTTAAATTAAAAAAAACTAGATATCCTTTAAATTGACTAAAATATATTCTCTAATAAAATATTCATAATAATATTTTCACATTAACTATCATACTTTATTAACTCCTCAAACTTCGAGAAAACTTATATATAAAATTATTATTTTAATAATCCCTGATACAAAAGGTACAATAACATAAATCTTCTTTTTAAAATTTTTAAATAATCATTTACATTACTATTCACTATAATAAAATTAATTATTTAATATTTATATTAATTTAACCATCTATTTATCCTATAATTTTATTTAATTATATATATTTTAAAATCTTTAATAAAAATTATTTTTTCAATCTTCAATCATTAATTTAAAATAAATAAAATTTATTTTATAATTAAAATCCTACTTTTAATAATCTAAATACATATTCATATACACTTACTATGTTACGACTTTTTTCACTTAATAATTTCATGAAAATGACGGGCAATTTGTACATATTTATTAATTAATTTCAATCTTTTATATTTAAAAAAATTACTATTAAATCCTATTTCACTATAATTTATTAAAATTATAATTATCATACTATAAAAAAATGTAACTCATTATAATCTTAAATATTCTACATTTTGATTTGAATTATTATTAAATTTAATATTCTAATATTTATTCTACTAAAATAATTTAAACAACAATACATAAAAACTAATTTAAGTTTCTCCTATCGTGGATTATCAAATTATCTAACAAATTCCTCTAACTATTAAAAATACCGCCAAATTATTTAAATTCCAATACATACGTACATAATCTCTAAATTAATATATCTTAATTAAAATAATAGGGTATCTAATCCTAATTTTTTATATAATTTATCTAATTAGTAATCTTATTAATAATAAAAATATAATATAAATAATTTTAATATTTCACCATATAAAATTTATTATATATTTTTAAATTAAAATTGTTTCTTATATTATTATTAATTAATATAATTTATTTATAATCTTAGTCTAACCGCAATTGCTGGCACTAAATTTATTATTACTATTATTTATTTCTATTATTTATTTTCATAAATTTTCAATCATTTTAAATATTAAATTTACATATAATATATTATTTAAATAAATTATTAATTTAAATTATCATTTATATTAAATAAAAACAATAAATTTTAAAATATTAATTAAATTTTTATATATTTAATATTTATATATATTAATTATAATAATTTTATATTTAATACATACTAATAATATATAATTTACTATTATTATATATTATTATATACTATTATTATATACTATTATTATATACTATTATTATATACTATTATTATATACTATTATTATATATTATTATATACTATTATATTAAAATATTTTATTATCAATAAAATATTTATAGATAACCTAAATTTTTTAATCGTTAAATAAAAATTAAAGTTTACCGAAATAAAATTTTTAAATGATTAATATATTCAATTTATTAAATAAATTATTTTATTTATCAAAAAATTTCAAATAATTAATAAGCACCATATATTAAAATCTATCCTTTCTTAAATTATTTTAAAAAAAAAAAAATAATTAATTTAACAAAAGTCCCATGAATAATCAATTTTTTAAAAAAATCACTTAAAAAAAAAAAAAAAAGAAAGTTAATTATTATTAATGATTATTTATTTTTTAAACTAAAAGTAATTATTATTTATGATCAATTAATTCTATTAATGAATTTTTAATCAATTTTCTAAATTTTTACCATTTTTTAATATTTTTTTTTTGTCAATGTTAACTATTTTTTTTAATTCATATCAAATTTAATAAAATTTTTTAATTTCCTTTAAAATCTCCTCATTGTAAATGAATTATTTTTATTAAACTAAAATTTATTCAAATTTATTAATTATTCTTCCTTTAACTTCTACCTATCATAAATAAACAAATAATATTTAAAAACTAATTTTATTAAATACATAAAATAAAAATTAAATAAGTAAGCTAAAATAAGCTATTAGGCTCATACCCTAAATATAGATCAAACTAATCTCTTATTTATTCAATTATTTATTAATCAATTTCTAAAAATAATGATAGGCCTGAAAAAGGATTATTTTGATAGAATAAATCATGTATATTATATAAATATACTTTCATTACATCTCTTCTATTTTTAATAATACAACTTTATCAAATTAATATTATATTTAATAGAATTAAACTATTTCTAAAAACTTCAAAAATTCTTATGCTTCTTACATTAAAATATAATAAAAATTATTTAAATATTAATATTTTAAATTAAATTAATTTTTTTTATTATTATTTCTTTATTCTTTAAGTTTTTTATTATAATAAATTTATCTATAATTACATCTATAACCCTATTTTTTAATGACCTTATAATCATTTGATTTTTTATAGAAATTATAAATTTTCTATTCATATATGTTCTTATTAATTCAATAAAAAATAAAAAAATAATCTTTTTTTATTTTCTTATTCAAATTATTCCCTCTTTTTCTATTATCTTTACTTTAATTTTAAATAATATCATTATTTTTAATAATTTCTTATATATTTTTTTATTAATAGGACTATTAATAAAATTAAGAATTCCACCATTTCACCTATGACTACCTATTATATCTAAACATATATCCTGATATTCTCTTTTTATTCTCCTAACAATTATAAAAATCCCTCCCTTTTATATAATATCCCTAATTTATATTAATAATCTACTTATCTATTTTATTACAATTTTAAGATCTATTATTCCCCCCTTTATACTTCTTAATTTATATAATATTAAAATAATCTTATCCTACTCATCTATCAATCAATCTGGTTGAATAGTTATCTTAATCTCTCTTAAAAATATCATTTGATTAAAATACTTCCTATTTTACTCCTTAACTTTAATAAATATTTTCATTATTATAACCTATTTTAAATTATTTTCTAACTACTCATTTAATAATATAAAAATTAGACTTAATATATTAAATTTAATTTTTATCTTCAATCTTGCAGGCATACCTCCATTTTCATTTTTCTACATAAAATGATACTCTATATTCACTTTTATTCTTTATTCTAATTATTTTATTATATTTATTATATTAATAATCAGATCCCTATTTATATTATTTATTTATACAAACATATTAATTTATACAATATTTCTATTCAAATTCAAATCCAAAATACTTAATTATAATAATCCCCCTCTTTCTATAAAAACCTACTTAATCTTATTTATAAATTCCCTCCTTTCTCTTATCTTATTTATTATTTAAGATTTTAAGTTATATTAAACTCTTAGCCTTCAAAGCTTAATAAATAAAATATTTTTATAAATCTTAAATTCTACTACCATTCACACATCACCTCTTATTATCATAAATTATACATTAAAAATTTTTTATTTTATCATTAAATTTGCAATTTAATATTTTTACCTTAAACTATAATATATATTATAAACTAATGTTAGAAAATTTTATTTCTTAAATAAATTTACAATTTATTACTTTAATCAGACATAACACTTTTTCTTTT